TTCAGTTTATGGGGGGTAGTATGGGATCCGTAGTCGGGGAAAAAATCACCCGTTTGATTGAGTATGCTACCAATAAAGTTCTACCTCTTATTATAGTGTGTGCTTCCGGGGGGGCGCGCATGCAAGAAGGAAGTTTGAGCTTGATGCAAATGGCTAAAATATCGTCTGCTTTATATGATTATCAATCAAATCAAAAGTTATTCTATGTATCAATCCTTACATCTCCTACTACTGGCGGGGTGACGGCTAGTTTTGGTATGTTGGGCGATATCATTATTGCCGAACCCAATGCTTACATTGCGTTTGCGGGTAAAAGAGTAATTGAACAAACATTAAATAAAACAGTACCCGAAGGTTCGCAAGCGGCTGAATATTTATTCCAGAAGGGATTATTCGACCTAATCGTACCGCGTAATCTTTTAAAAAACGTTCTGAGTGAGTTATTTAAGCTCCACGCTTTCTTTCCTTTGAATCAAAATCAAATCGAGCACTAAGTGAAAAGTTTCAGTTCAATTATTTGTAGCAAACCAGTAGTTAGTTTATTCGGAATTCAAGGAAATAGGAATTTTCTTTGTTGACATAAGATCTAATTGTAGAAAGAATCAAAAGCTGCGGATAACCCCTTATTTAATTTCTGATTATTAATCAAGAAGTCTCTATCAAAAAAAGAGTGAATTCTTCCTTTCGTGAAATTAGGCAAACAAAACGAATTTCTTCTTCTCATCTTACGTATATAATTTAAATATAAAAAATAGAAAGTTTTGTATTTTTCTTTATTTCCCGAAAATACCGTTTAGCTAAAAATACCTCCCGGTTCGGATTCGTTAGAATCTTTCGATAAGCTGTAAGAAAATCTTTCTTTAGTAAAAAGAATAAAAGACAAAGAAATCAAGAAAAATAATAAAGTTGATTATCATACATATCTTTCATATAGAAAGATGAATAAGTTCATTTATTTAGCTCTACATTCCTTGCACTTAGTCTATATCCTCACTTAGATATAGATATATAGATACTTCGATCTATACTAAGACTAAGAATTGAATTCATAATTATTCCTAATTAAAGTCATAATAATGAAAATTATTAAATATAATTATTATAAGATATCTTTATTTATAAATAAAAATAACAGGTACAAACAATAAATCGAGGTACTCAATTCTATGACAAGTTTCGACCTTCCCTCTATTTTTGTGCCTTTCGTAGGCCTAGTATTTCCGGCAATTGCAATGGCTTCTTTATCTTTTCATGTTCAAAAAAACAAGATTGTTTAGACCCCATCTCTTCTATTTTTTTTTTTAACTTAGACTTGTATCATAACTAACACAGATATCTATTTAGTGGAATATGATATAACATGTGATTTCTGTCGAACATAAAGGAAAGGGCTCTTATACCTGCAGAAACAGAAAATGAATTCTAGCTGTTTTCAAATCGACCAGGATCAATGGATGGCTGAAATCAAAAAAAGTCCTCGGATCTATAATCTATATGGATAGTGGGATCATATGAAGGGTATGTTATTATTTTAGTTTAGTTAGTTTCGATTAGATCTAAGCAATTTGATGAATTACTCCTAAAGGTTCACATCAAACTAGTGCTAGTTGATGAGAGTTACTTCGGAAACAAAAAGGAGAAAGTCAAATTAATTTGAGGTATTCTCTCAATTCCAATTCCAATAAAATACAATCGGATCAAGTATGAGTTGGCGATCAGAACATATATGGATAGAACTTATAACAGAGTCTCGAAAACTAAGTAATTTCTGCTGGGCCTTTATCCTTTTTTTAGGTTCATTAGGATTCTTATTGGTTGGAACTTCCAGTTATCTTGGTAGAAATTTGATATCTTTTTTTCCGTCTCAGCAAATCATTTTTTTTCCACAAGGTATCGTGATGTCTTTCTACGGAATCGCGGGTCTCTTTATTAGTTCCTATTTGTGGTGCACAATTTCCTGGAATGTAGGCAGCGGTTATGATCGATTCGATAGAAAGGAAGGCATAGTGTGCATTTTTCGGTGGGGATTTCCTGGAAAAAATCGTCGCATATTCCTCCGATTCCTTATCAAAGATATTCAGTCTATTAGAATAGAAGTTAAAGAGGGTATTTATGCCCGTCGTGTCCTTTATATGGACATTCGAGGCCAGGGGGGCATTCCCCTAACTCGTACTGATGAGAATTTGACTCCACGAGAAATTGAACAAAAAGCTGCGGAATTGGCCTATTTCTTGCGTGTACCAATTGAAGTATTTTGAAAAATGGTTCGTAAGGGTGCTTTGAGGAAAAAATAAAAGAATCCTATTTTTTCTATAACATAACCTAAGTGAAGTTTCATCAGAAGGTTCATTCGAGCCAAAGCGGGGTGGAACAACCACAAAACGAAATTCTTTTTTTGTCAATTGACGGTTAATTTTCTCCTTTCTTTTGTCTTTCTTAATGACCAACACAAAATAACAATTAGATTTCTTACTAATGATAACTAGTCAATTTCTGTTTTGTTTTGCTACTTTGAGTATCGCAATATCTTTCCCTCAATTATTATATTCCCGGCTGTGGACAATCGGTGAATTTGGTTTTCGAAATTTTGGATATTGGGGGATTCTTTTGTCTCCAAATTTGACTAAGATTCATTACTTAAAGCGGCTCTTTCGGTCATTCATCGAAAGGAGACAGTTGTTTCGAATTTGCCCAATTGAGATATCAGGAAGCAATATTTTTTTAGTATTTCTTCATTCGAAATGGATTATTAGTCGATTTCTCTCGTCTTTGGAGATTCAAAGCAAAGATTAACCACAAAATCACAAATAAAATAGATTCATAGGTTCCATACCTTGTATAGAACTCATGCGTGAAAGAAACATTCGATCGCATAGAGTCGACGAATAAGGTGGGTTGATTAACAGATGAAAAAATGGCAAAAAAGAAAGCATTCACTCCTCTTGTATCTATAGTATTTTTGGCTTGGTGGCTTTCTCTCTCATTTCCAAAAAGTTTGGAATCTTGGGTTACTAATTGGTGGAATGCTGGGCAATCCGAAAGTTTTTTGAACGATATTCAAGAAAGGCGTATTCTAGAAAAATTCATAGAATTAGAGGAACTCCTCGTCTTGGACGAAATGATCGAAGAATACTCAGAGACACGTTTACACAAGCTTCGTATAGGAGTCCAAAAAGAAACGATCCAATTAATCAAGATACACAACGAGGATCGTATCCATACGATTTTGCACTTCTGGATAAATATAATTTGTTTTGTTATTCTAAGTAGTTATTCTATTTTGGGTAATGAAGAACTTGTTATTCTTAACTCTTGGGCCCAGGAATTCCTATATAACCTAAGCGACACAGTCAAAGCTTTTTCTATTCTTTTATTAACCGATTTATGTATCGGATTCCATTCAACCCACGGTTGGGAGTTAATGATCGGCTCTGTCTACAAAGATTTTGGATTTGTTCAGAATGATCAAATTATATCGGGTCTTGTTTCCACTTTTCCAGTCATTCTTGATACAGTTTTTAAATATTGGATTTTCCGTTATTTAAATCGTGTATCTCCGCCACTTGTAGTTATTTATCATTCAATGAATGACTGATAAAAGATCCACTCATATTAATCTAATCCAATTAGAAGGTTTGTTACTTTGTAGTTGTACATAAGCAAAGCGTTGAAAATTGATGCTTTTTACTCATTTGCGGGATTCATCCTATATTATTCCAGTAACTAGCAGAATCGTGGATAGGGAACTATACTAGCGACTTACCCCACCTATTGTAGAAATTTTGGGATCAACGATTGGACCATGGAAACTAGAAAGACTTTTTCTTGGATAAAGGAACAGATTACTCGATCGATTTCCGTATCGCTCATGATATATATCATAACTCGGACGGCCATTTCAAATGCATATCCCATTTTTGCACAGCAGGGTTATGAAAATCCACGAGAAGCGACCGGGCGTATTGTATGTGCCAATTGTCATTTAGCTAATAAGCCCGTGGATATTGAGGTACCGCAAGCGGTACTTCCCGATACTGTATTTGAAGCAGTCGTTCGAATTCCTTATGATATGCAACTGAAACAAGTTCTTGCTAATGGTAAAAAAGGGGGTTTGAATGTAGGGGCTGTTCTTATTTTACCGGAAGGTTTTGAATTAGCTCCCCCGGATCGTATTTCTCCCGAAATGAAAGAAAAGATAGGCAATTTGTCTTTTCAGACCTATCGCCCTAATAAAAAAAATATTCTTGTGATAGGCCCTGTCCCTGGTCAGAAATATAGTGAAATCACCTTTCCCATTCTTTCCCCCGACCCCGCTACTAAGAAAGATGTTCACTTCTTAAAATATCCTATATACGTAGGCGGGAACAGGGGAAGGGGTCAGATTTATCCCGACGGGAGCAAGAGTAATAATACAGTTTATAATGCTACAGCAGCAGGTATAGTAAGCAAAATCATACGAAAAGAAAAGAAGGGGGGGTATGAAATAACCATAACAGATCCGGATGGACGTCAAGTGGTTGATATTATCCCCCCAGGACCGGAACTTCTTGTTTCGGAGGGCGAATCCGTGAAATTTGATCAACCATTAACGAGTAATCCTAATGTGGGCGGATTTGGTCAGGGGGATGCGGAAATAGTACTTCAAGATCCCTTACGTGTCCAAGGCCTTTTGTTCTTCTTGGCATCTGTTATTTTGGCACAAATCTTTTTGGTTCTTAAAAAGAAACAGTTCGAGAAGGTTCAATTGGCCGAAATGAATTTCTAGACTTGCGGATTTATTGACATCACGTTCGTAAAAAGAACCAAATTCTTTTTAATGTATGATCAAAAAAAGAAAAATTATGAAAACCCCCTTTCCCTTTCTAGGAGATGCTAGGAATTCCTTGTATCGCATTGCTAGTAATAGTATGTAGATTTTGAAGAAGACTATTTGATTTCCCCCTTCTTTCTTTGTTTTTTATCCAAATTGGGGTGATGCGACTATGTTACTATTGCGAGAT